ATTATACTTAACAATAAAACACTTGGAAAAACCCACATACGGCGAAGACTTTTTGTTGCCGTTGGAAAAAGTAGAAGTCCTACTCCTATTAATATAGGAACAGGAAGTGAGATGAAAGTTATAATCCAGAAATATTGATATATATATTCCATAAAAATAAATAAAAAAGTCTTTTTATTTTTATCTTAATTAATTGGTTCTGATTTACCGGCTCTTATTTCTTTTGAAATGAAAGTGAAATGAAAGGGGTCAGTTAATAAAATAAAAAATTCAAATAAACAAAATATCGAATTTTATAATTATTCTGAATCTTTTTCAACTATTTGAATTTAAATATTTAAAATCAAGAAGTTAAAATTCGTCAAATGATATGAAGAAATTACTATTGAAAAAAAAACTAGTACTTTGTATTACAATTCAATTATTATTAAGTAAAGTTTGATGAAGATCCAAAAAATGAAAATTTCCATTTTCATTATTATTTCGTATTACACTAATTTATAATTTATATATATTGATAGTTTATAATTTATATATATTGATAGAGCAAAGACAAATAATTACACCAAAAGCAGTATTTGATCTGAATCATAAAAAAAACCATAACTTATCCCCAAAAAGTTATTTCTTTTTTGGGTTATTTCAAATCATTAACCAATTGATTTTGGAACTGATTGATTGTCTTTTATTGTAAGATTATTGTAATAAAAGACTTTTATATTTTTAGGACAGGCTCTGATCTACAAACTATGACATCCAAAACTTGACTTTACATAAAAAAAAAAAAGAGGAATTACTAAAATAGCTTTTAGAAAATTATTTATCTTGGCGTTTTTAGTTTTTAACAGATAACAGATTAAGTACTAGTCTCTTGCACATTTTAAAATTAAAATTAGATATACTCTTGCTCTTTTTGCGAGCTTGACCAATTAAATTTTCTAATTAATAGAAAAAAAATATTAATTAATAATTAATTAGGGCTTGGTTTAGTAAAACTTTGGATGTTTTTTATTATGTATTGTATTTTTGTTCTTTTTATTACCTGTATAAATCAATGTAGGACGACAAAAAAAAAAGAAACTAGACAGAGATATAAAACAGAGATATAAAGAGAGGTATAGTCTTTTTGTTTGTATTTTTTTTTGTTTTTATTTGATTATCATATCAACGTTAATTAATTAGATTTATACGGCATAGCAAATTTTATAGATATGGATTTGAATGAGTATAGAAGAGGACCAATAAAATAAATATGAATTATTCGATATTGTATGGAATAGAAAAATGATTTTTTTTTTATTATTTTGTTCCCAGTACTATTATTTTATTTAGTATTTAGTTACGCGATTTTCTATATTTATATTTTTATGAAGGGAGTACAATCTAGAAAATAAATAGATAACTAGATAATTAATAATAAAAATAAAGAACAATTGGTTTTGAACAATAGATGTCTTTGACATCCAACTATAGCAATTAAATACTTATTATAATTTTTAATGGCAGTTCCGAAAAAACGTACTTCTATCTCAAAAAAGCGGATTCGTAAAAATATTTGGAAAAAGAAAGGATATTGGGCAGCATTGAAAGCTTTTTCGTTAGGTAAATCTCTTTCTACAAGGAATTCAAAAAGTTTTTTTTATCCAACAAATAAATAATAAAGAATAATTTGAGTTGTTCTGGCTCGAAAGACAGTCAGTCTAATTTGTTTATAATTGGAAATTTTTTAGAATTTCTTTATTTATAAGTTGTATTTTATTTTATAAGTTAAAAAATTTCTAAAAATTAAAATTTGTATTATATTATAATTATTATAATAAATATTAATTAAATATTAATACTTTTAGAATTTTAGAATGCAAATTAATACTTTATACTTAATTTATATAATTAAATACTTTATTTATATAAATAATTAATTTTAAATAATACTAAAAAAATTATAAAAATTATAAATTATATTAACTTATAATTATATTCATTAACTTATATAATATAATTATATTATAAATTATAATATATATTATAATATATATTAACTTATATTATATAATGTATTAATATTAATGTATTAATATAGATAAATATATATTTATCTAAATATATAGATAATAAAAAATATCTAAATAGAAATAAAAGGAAAACTGGGTATTCTCTAATGTTTTGACCCGATCAATAGCAATATTAAATTGAATTAGTTTCGCTTTTATAATAAAAATAAAAAAAGGATTCTTGTGTCTACTAAATTTAAAGTATAATACTATACTTCTTTGTTTGAAAAAAGAATAAACGCAAGCACAAGATTAACCTTTCTTTTGAGTAGGCTTTATTGTTTTTAGGGTGGGGAAAATAAGAATCCCCATCGATTCAATAATAAAAAACCTTTCTCTTTTATTTATATTATTTATTTATATTATTTTATACTGTAAAAGCATAACTATAGTATATTTAATAGATTTAAAATATATAAATCTATTTATTAAAATAATATAGAAGAAAA